TGTATTATGTATATAGGTTTATCCTTCTTTCTGAAGTTTCGATAGAAGGATTCCTCTACTAACGTAAGACAATCAACTCCATTCGTTAGAACAGCTTCCATCGAGTCTCTGCACCTATCCTTTTTGATTTTCGCTTTCTGAACCTTTGTTTGTTTTCGGAAAACGTGATTTGGCTCAGGATTGCCCATTTTTATTAATTCCAGGGTTTCTCTGAATTTGAAAGTTATCACTTAGTAAGTTTCCATACCAAGGCTCAATCCAATTAAGTCCGTAGCGTCTACCGATTTCGCCATATCCCCCTTTTTGAGATGAAAATCTCATTGTGATCTCGTTCCCTTTTTTTTATACCGGTACCATGGAATTCATTAGATAGATGCCGATTCCTGTCTCGAAAAAGTGTTTTCTCCTCTTTGTCTTTGATTTCTTGTCTATCTTGTTTCATCTTCTATATCTATAGGAGGCTCATATTGGGTCCAATCAAAAACGATTTTATCATTTCTGTATCGGCAATTCAATATAGGTGGATACATACGCTATACATCTGTCTCTCTTCCACTCATTTCCCCATGAAATTTAGAATACTTGAACGGTCGATTCTTTTTTTTTTATTTTAATATGATTTGATTTTTGAATTCAAAAATCAAATCATATTAAAATAAAATATATATTGAATTGTGATAAAAAAAAAGGAAATTCTATATCGCTAGATTAATCGTTATCTTCTATAATATTTAACAGTTATTTCAAATTCTATATTCTATTCTTTAATATATTCATATTCATTATGAATAGCGAATATGAATAGCTAAGAATTAAAATAGTATAATAGTGAATAGCAAAGATTCTAAGAGTTTATTGAATTCCTATGCATGTGGAATTTATGTTATGTGAGCCTGCTTAGCTCAGAGGTTAGAGCATCGCATTTGTAATGCGATGGTCATCGGTTCGATTCCGATAGTCGGCTTTTCTCTATTTATTTTATTTATTTTATTCGATGTTTTACATGATTGATAATGCATCTTTGATTTCAAAGAATATTGAAAAAAAATGTCTTCCTCTTTTGGCAAAAGCCATTTATTTATTATGTGATAGGAATTTACAACTATCTCACGAAAAGAATCCTTTTCTTTTTCTATATATAGAATATAAAGATCTGGATATTTATCCAACTCATCTCATTATTCTTTAATAGAATAATACTTCAGTAAATTTCGCTTTATTTAGAATTTAGTTCATTTTTAGTTTAGGTTTATTCTGTAGAATGAAATTTCATCAATAAGAATTAATAATTAAATATAAATAAGAAGAAGGAGTCTTTATGTCGCGTTACCGAGGTCCTCGTTTCAAAAAAATACGCCGCCTGGGGGCTTTACCAGGGCTAACTAATAAAAGGCCCAGAGCTGGAAGTGATCTTAGAAACCAATCGCGTTCCGGGAAAAAATCCCAATATCGAATTCGCCTAGAAGAAAAACAAAAATTGCGTTTTCATTATGGTCTTACAGAACGACAATTACTTAAATACGTTCGTATCGCCGGAAAGGCAAAAGGGTCAACAGGTCAGGTTTTATTACAATTACTTGAAATGCGCCTGGATAACATTCTTTTTCGGTTGGGTATGGCTCCGACTATTCCGGGAGCTCGCCAATTAGTTAATCATAGACATATTTTAGTCAATGGTCGTATAGTAGATATACCAAGTTATCGCTGCAAACCCCGAGATACTATTGCGGCGAGGGATGAACAAAAATCTAAAGCTCTAATTCAAAATTCTCTCGATTCATCCCCCCATGAGGAATTGCCAAACCATTTGACTCTTCAACCATTCCAATATAAAGGATTAGTCAATCAAATAATAGATAGTAAATGGGTCGGTTTGAAAATAAATGAATTGCTAGTTGTAGAATATTATTCTCGTCAGACTTAAACCTAACAAAAAGGAAAATCAATACTAATAAGAATAAGGGTTCGACCATTTTGCTCCCTTTCGGCGAAGTAAATTAACCTAAGGTTAAGATAAATAAGGGTTTGATCCGGATTTTTCTTCCATTTAGGTATCATAGACCGAGAGGGAGATTTTCATTCCTTGTCTACTCTACTCTTTTCTTTCACAGTATTTTCCGTACCACAGCCATTAGGAATAGAGAATCCTTATCAAAGAAAGGTCTAACTGTTGGAATAGTCGTATCCATTGCTATTTGATCTATTGTGGTTAGTAAGATCGATGAATTAGGTGAAGGTACGGAAAGAGAGGGATTCGAACCCTCGGTAAGCAAAAGCCTACATAGCAGTTCCAATGCTACGCCTTCAACCACTCGGCCATCTCTCCTACATAATGATTATGACCCAAAAACCTAAAATCGAGTGAATAGTGAATCATTCTAGATTATTGGGTAGGTACAACCAATCAATTCTAACTATAAACTATAAAGCGATCAAAATAGAAAATTTTTCATCATAGTAAAAGCAGGATCTTTCCTTCTAGGCTGGGAGGATAAAGAGA